TTAGATGGGAGAATAAGAATTGGAAAAAAAATATCGGATTTTTAATGTATTTCATCAATCTAAGTGGAATAAACAAACTGGATTCCTTGTTGGTTAGTCAAATTCCAACGAAAACCACATAATTGAAAGAAATGAAATGTCCGAATTTGAGATTTATATGATCAATAAACTAAGGTTTTGTTGTTATCGACCATGGAATTCGATAGAAGCAATGAGAAATAGATACGAATAAAGCAGGATTAAGGGGGGGGGAATAAAAAAATAGTAGAGAAAAGTTATACAAAGTTATATACAAATCACTACCCCCCCTTGGTATTTCTTTAATTGAATTTCGTTTGATTAGGTCGAAGTTCCTTAAAAACTTCTGCCTTCTTTAAAATATCCTGAACAGTTCCTGTAGGTTGAGCACCCTTTTCAAGGAAATATAGAATAGCAGGAACATTTAAATAAGTTTGATTCTTCAGTGGATCATAAAAACCCACTTTTCGAAGATCTTTTCCTTCTCTTCGGGATCGAACATCAATTGCAACGATTCGATAGACGGCTCATTGGGATAGATGTAGATGAACAATACCCCCCCTAGAAACGTATAGGAAGTTTTCTCCTCGTACGGCTCGAGAAAAAATGATTTGATTCGAAGTTTTGTCTATGTATGGAATTCTAATAAATGACAAATGAGCCTATAAAATCAATTAGACTATGATTTAAGTCTTTTTTTTTCTTCTTCCTTCCTGAAAATGAAAAAGAAACCATTCGTACTCATAACTCAAGTTGGATAACTCTCAAATAGCTTAAAGGAAAAAATCTTTAATAAATTTCATTTATTGAGTGGTCTTTACCCCCTTTTGTTTGTCTCGTTTAAAATTCTATTTTGATTCTTCAGTCTGATCCAGTTATTGAGACTATCGAGACAATTAAATTAAAAGGGTGTTTCCTTGTTCTGGGATCCTTTATCTTTGTTTTAAATCATTGGGTTTAGACATTACTTCGGTGCTTCTTAATCCTTTCAAAATGGCAGCAACATACCCTTTTTTGTGATTTCTCTTTCTATCAAAGAATCCTACGGACAGTTGATTCCCGCGTGATACACTTTGGATCGAAAATGTTTGATCAATTCCAACAGGTTTTGCTTTTGAATTGGAAACTTGCTCAAATTGGATCCTTTCCATTTCTATCTCGAAGATATATTTACGAAGTTGTTCCAATTTATTGATTGGCATTAACCCTAGATCCTTGCCCCCGAGAAATGAATTAATCCTTTCCACTCGAGCTCCATCGTGGACTATTTACAACCCAACAAAAAGCAAAAAACGAAGGGTTCGAGTGGAACAGAACAAACGATGTCGAGCCAAGAGCACCTTCATTCCTATATAAATATAAAATAGCGGATGTAAAAATCCACAACGGATCTGTCCTTCAAGTCGCACGTTGCTTTCTACCACATCGTTTCAAACGAAGTTTTACCATAACATTCCTCTAATTTGGAACCGGTATGGAATTGATTCAATCATGAAATCATGAATAGTCATTGGTTCAGTTGTACATAGACATCGCGTAATCTATACTTTTTCTTCTATATATGATATGTGTAAAGATTTTTCTGAAGAAGTCTTAGCAAGACACCATCTTTAACATATATATAAAGAAATAGAAGTAGATAAACGAATAAATAAGTTTTTTTTGAGTCTGCTACTTCAAGTGACTCAATAGGATAGATTGACCTATTTCCTACTTTTTGAGTACCAAAGATTCAACTTACAAGGAATCATTCAAAATATTTATTAAAACTATTTCGAATGGAAAAAGGTTCCTATTTAGACATCATTAAAAGATAAGTCTTTTTTTTTTTAATTGACCCATCACTGATTTCAAATAGATAAATAGATCACAGAAAAGAAATCCCATTTTTTTTCATGAGATGGATAAAAAAACTGATGTAAGGTAAGATTTGAATCTTTATTCTTTTCATCTGATTGCGAAAATCCAAATCGAAAAAATCGAGAGGGGTTTTCGTATCTATCAGATAGACTGAACAATTGTCACTGTTATAGATATTCTATAATACTTAATTTAACTAATTTTAGTTTAAAAAATTTAAGGGATCCCAAACCTTTTTCACAAAAACCGAAAGACTATTGTCATTGAAATAGAACGATACATATAAGCTAAACATTTCCTCATTTTATATGCCATTTTGTTTAACATGGGGTTGAGTAATATTTCAATAATCGAATCTTGTCATAAAGTGAATAAAAGGGATAGGATAAATCATCCCTGCCTCAATCCAATCGTTACATAGATTTACAATTCTTCATTATAGCCAAACAAAAAAAATACCTAAATAAAATAAAAAAACGATATTCAAAGAAAATACATCGATTCCATAACATATATAAATATGTTATTTGATCATTTGTTAATGAGATTTGGACAGATATAGATATTTAAATTAATACTGATTATCTCCTATCCACTCCCCTATTCTTTCTATGGGAATGATAGAGCAAAAAAAAGGAATCCTGATCCGGTATGGGAAATGACTTGTCTAGTTACAAAGACAAACAATAAGTCCAAATTTAGTCAAGCTTTAGTCTAACCCACTAAGAAACTTAGTCCTATTGATTGAATTTAATTAGTATCAAGAACTCGCTCTTGTTTCGAATTCAGAGATCTCGAGAAAAATCTAATTACTAATTAAACTCCCTCATTTACGGGATAAATAATAAGAAATAGGGAATATAGATTCTTTTGCATCTCGATTCAAAATACATCCATCGTTGAAAATTCAAATAGATATGGGATGGAAAGTTTTTCCAAGTAACTAACTTCCCTAAATATCAAAGGGAATGAACATATGATGAAAAGCCCACCCAACTTTTTTGAATTCAAACTCTTTTGTTTTGATCCATGTTCTCATCTTACCTGATAAAAAATAGATTCAGGTCCAGATGCGTGTCATTTGAACTCGATTCAGTTCAGTTTGTGAAAAAAGATATGATTCATATAAGATATAAAAGAATCACATTCCATCTAAAATTAGACTTTAAACAGAAAGTTGTTCAAGAAAACAATCTTTATTCTAAAATTAAAAAAAAAAATGGATATGGCTCTGGGACGGAAGGATTCGAACCTCCGAATAGCGGGACCAAAACCCGTTGCCTTACCACTTGGCCACGCCCCATTATCAATTTCTAATCTACACTAAGAAACAATAATATTGTTATTGGTTGTTTGTCAACTCCAGTCCAAATATCTATAGAATAGATTATTACTAGGATTTTAATCCATATAGATATAGAATTCAACTTAATTTATTGATCATTACATATAATTCAATTAAGATATTGTATGAAAGTATGATTTCTTCTATTCTCCTTTGAGAATTGGAGGATTTTTGATTGGGTGGGTTCAAAGAAAAAGAAGGATTTTTTGTATACCTTACTTCCTTTCTTCCTTTTTCCTTATATCAATAACTCAATCAAAATGCAATTATCTCCAAGAACAAAATGTCTGTTATGCTTAATATCTTTAGTTTGATCTGTATTTGTCTTAATTCTGCCCTTTATTCGAGTAGTTTTTTCTTCGGCAAATTGCCCGAAGCCTATGCTTTTTTGAATCCAATCGTAGATGTTATGCCAGTCATACCTGTGTTTTTTTTTCTCTTAGCCTTTGTTTGGCAAGCTGCTGTAAGTTTTCGATGAGATCCTTAATAATATCCTAGAAGATTCATGATTTCTTCGAGAAAAAATTCTCTAACAATTGATAAAATCAGATAAGTTTTAGAGTCTGAACCCTCGATTCACACATTGAAATTCTTGGATAGTCGCCATAAATCCGGCTTACCCCATTTCCTCCTTTTTTTGACCCTTTTCCAGTGAAAGACCCTAACCCTATAATATATTAATTATATTAGGGTCTCCCACAATATCGAATTTGGATATGAAAGAAATTTTTTTTAATGAAAAACTCTTATTCCAAATAAATTTCTGACAATTCATTTCTATTTCTAGAAAAACCTCATTTCTTGGTGTCAAAATAGGATATGCGGTAGAAAAATGGAAGATCTATTCTCTTTTTTTTTCCAAAAAAAATAATCTTGGAGATTGTGTAATGCTTACTCTGAAACTCTTCGTTTATACCGTAGTGATATTTTTTGTTTCTCTCTTCATCTTTGGATTCCTATCTAATGATCCGGGACGTAATCCTGGACGTGAAGAATAAAATCCAAAGAGTTTTTCCTTGGTTAATTTTCAAATTTTCTTAGGATTTTATCTATTCCACACGTTTAACTAAGATTTCAAAAATTTGAAAAATAAATAAATAAATCAAGTCATCAACGGAACCGGAAAGAGAGGGATTCGAACCCTCGGTACGAATAACTCGTACAACGGATTAGCAATCCGACGCTTTAGTCCACTCAGCCATCTCTCCCAATTGAAAAAGAGAATTACTACATTACACATAATGTAAGGAGTCTTTCTTTCTCTATTCTATAGAGATATACAAATCAGGAATTTCTTTTAGATTAGATAAAGGAAGGGCTCGAACGAGCCTATAAATAAAAAAAGAAAAATAAAGAAAAAAAAAAGAAGACATCTTTGTGTTGATTTTGTTCGAAAGGCCCTTCTTATTCTGATGGCCTGGCCTGGTCAGTACCTAGCCGGGCCCCTTTTTTTGTTCCAACGAATTATAGATAAATAATGATTTATTTAATTTGAAAACAAAAATGCTTGTTATTTATTATATTCAATTGAATATAAAATATTCAAGCAACAACAAAAAGAAGAAAGACTATTTACATTCTTTTTATTTTTCTATTTGAATTTGAGTTTCATTTTCGGAACTAAAAAAGAAACTATCGATTTATCCACAATGCATTTTTCTGTTATGATTTTAGTGTTTTTGTGATCCGTAGCTATCAAAACTTCTTCAGCAAAAGATAAAACTTTAGTTATTTAATTTAACTAAAATGAACCCTCCTTTCAGAATCTCATTAAATT